GGTTGGCTAGAGATTTCTTGTAAAAAAAAACACTAGCCCCGCTCAGTTGATAAGGAGAATACTACAATCTTTTTTAATTCTATGTAGTAGTTTTATCATTATACACATAAAGGAAGGAGGAGCCGTATGAGGTGAAAATCTCATGTACGGTTCTGGAACGGCGATTCTATGAACCGAATGACGACCGTAACGGATGTCGGCTCAATCGGAAGGAAATTATGCGGAAGCTTTACAGAATTATTATGAGGCTATGCGACTGGAAATTGATCCTTATGATCGAAGTTATATACTTTATAACATAGGCCTTATCCACACAAGTAACGGAGAACATACGAAAGCTTTGGAATATTATTTTCGGGCACTCGAACGAAACCCGTTCTTACCCCAAGCTTTTAATAATATGGCCGTGATCTGTCATTACGTGCGACTATCTCCACTATAGAAAGAAAAAATAAAAGAACGAACACATCTACGAATACTAATAAATACTAGAAAAAATAGGCTTTCTACATATATATCGTCCAAAACAACGATTTTTATCAGCTGTAGCAAAGAAAGAAACTTCATAGAAGTAGAAATATGAGGAACTAGATATGCCTAGAAACTTTTTTTCTATGGATAAAACAAGATCGAATTGATAGAGGAAGCACCGTAAAGATGAATTAGCGGGGTTGGGGGCCGATACAATAAGAACTGCTTATTTACACGATGATAGAAAAGTTAGGAATCCGCTTATGTAATAAAGTCGATCCCCTGAGGTTTTGAGCAGCGGTGTAGTATCAGATCCCAAAGATAGTAAGTCTTTTCTTTCTTATAAAGAAAAGTCTCTCTCAAAAATTCTATAGAAATTGATATATCATATATAAATAAAAAAGTATATGATATATGAAATCGAGATAGTTACCTTTCAGAAAATGATAATGAGAGTATGAGTGTCAATGCTTTATTCTTCTGAAGGTAGGAGAAAAGATAAAACTTTATATATAACTATAAATAAAATAAAGGATGAAATTATTTATTCTTATCGGAATATTAGTCAAAATTCAAGTTTGAAACTCATGTAATTAATCTCTTTTCTTTTGGTTAACTCCAGAAAAAACGGAACACCGAAAGAATTGACTGCCGAGCCGTATGAGCCAGGAAACTCTCAAGTACGGTTCTAAGGAAAGGAATTGACTCACCTATTCCGACCGCGGAGAACAGGCCACTCGACAAGGAGATTCTGAAATAGCCGAGTCTTGGTTTGATCAAGCTGCTGAATATTGGAAACAAGCTATAGCTCTCACTCCCGGTAATTATATTGAAGCACAGAATTGGTTGAAGATCACAGGGCGGTCTGAATAAGAACACTCTGTTTATTATCTATATATTATCTTTATTTTTTTTTTTTTATCTATTTTGTTTATATTCTATAGAATTAGATATAGAATATAAACAAAATAGAAACGAATTTTGTTTATTTCTTTATAATTTATATTTTTTTATTCTATTTTATTTATTTTTATCTTTAACTTGTTATAATTAATTGTTTGTTGTCCCTATTAGTAAAAAAAAAAAAAACAGACCATTTCTATAGGAATAACCAATCAACGAATTTCATTATGCCCCCCCCCAAAAAAAAAATCCGTTCTATTTCATCTGGTATTTCGTAGAGGTAAACGGATACAAGGATACAGTAGAGAATTCTCTCTTTTGTGCTATTCAAACTAATATAATAAAATAAAGAAAGGAGATCTTGGAAAAACTAAATTGAAATACCGGTATATTACTTAGTAAGAATGTTAATGACTGTTCACACGATTTGAAATCGAGTACATAATAATATCTTCCTTCCATGTAAGATAGAAAGTAAAATAAATTCCATCTAGCAACTTTTAAGTGAAATCTAAATATAATACACCGGATTGCACAAAAAAATTATTTCACTTCAATACACAAAGCCGAGAAAACGTTTTAGAAGATTAAAAAAGGTCCATTGAGCGCCTCAATGTTATGTCATAATAGATCCGAACACTTGCCCCGAATTGACTTCCAGATCATAATTGTTCTAGTGAATCACTAAAGAAAATAGATTAAAGAAAATATAGAATAGATAGATGGGAGATAGAAAAGAGAAGAACTCAATATAAACATCTTTCATAAGTTCACTAATTATGTTTTCTGTTGGCGGGTCTCTTTGTATGTGTTGTCCGGAAAGAGGAGGACTAAATGATTATTCGTTCGCCGGAACCAGAAGTCAAAATTTTGGTAGATAGGGATCCCGTAAAAACGTCTTTTGAGGAATGGGCAAAACCCGGCCATTTCTCAAGAACAATAGCTAAGGGACCTGATACTACTACTTGGATCTGGAACCTACATGCTGATGCTCATGATTTCGATAGCCATACGAGTGATTTGGAGGAGATTTCCCGAAAAGTTTTTAGTGCCCATTTTGGGCAACTCTCCATCATCTTTCTTTGGCTGAGTGGCATGTATTTCCACGGTGCTCGTTTTTCCAATT